AAGGAAGGCAGAATGAAACAGAAAGACATAAGGAAGCACTCGACTACTAGGAAGAGTGATTACATACCTTGGCAGAATAGTCATTTCATCCCAAGAACTAGATCAATGGCAGGGAACCCTAGGTAAGCAAAAATGCCAGGAGAAGGACTACTTGCCTAAGCTCTCTCACTTGCTCTATCCAAAGCGTCTATCTCTAGCTGCTCTATCAAGCCCTTGCTTAAACAGTTTGAGAACTTGCTTTCCTAACCCCGGGCTAGAGGAAGAGGCTGGCACTGGCAGAAAGAGAGAGGATTCCCCACCGGGGTATTGGACTGCCTTTCTTTGGAGCCTTGCTTGAGGGCACTTACTATAGGGAAAAACTGGAACTGCTTTCAAGTCAATGGGTTTACTGGTTCGGAGACGCTCGAACTACCTTACGAGGGGAGAAGGAAGAGGGTGGAGGGACATTAGCTTTCTGAGTTCCTTACTTCAGGAAGCGTTAGTGAAAGGGGGAAAAAAGTCAATGGGGAATACGAACACTGGCTGACTTACTAAACTATCGCCCTCAAGCTGTATTTCTTTTGCTGTCGTTAGGGCTTTGTTATTTAACAAGTTTTGCGACTTTCGTAGAAGATTGTAATTGAAAGTTTTCACACCTGCCTTTCCTAACATGGCAGACACTCTATATCGTTAAGTAGGATCAGGGAAAATGTAAATGATGTACTGTTACTGTCTAGTCCCAAGATCTGCACCCTTCGAAAAGGCTTAGAGCTGTAGCTTATCGCACTAACCCGCCTACTGGACTGGAATCGGGAACTGGGGACTTGCTTTCCGGCTTGCTGACTGTAACCCTTCCTTGCTTGCGGGCCTAGAACTGAAACACTCGGATAAAGGCTTGAGGCAAGATCGGCACTGGAAAGAGGAAGAGTTTTCAACTGGCATCCAATAAGAAAGGTAGGGGAGTAGCTTAAGAAAGAGTTGGAGAGGTAAGTAGAAACCCGATAGTCACCCGTACATAGTAGGAGGATAGTATTGAAAGCAGGAAGCCCTACTGGCACAACACAAAAACTGGGAGACTTGCTCCTCCCTACTGGCTTTCCTTTCAACTCTTTCAATGTAATCCAAACCTTACCTTCACTCTCGGGCAATGCTTTCGGGGATACGTTCACCTCAGCTCATAGCTGTTGTAAGTGAGCTACTTTATCTTTCACTGGGCCTGAGACTGGCTATCATAGTTGGAGTTTTGGAACCCGGGCGTGTCTTACGTTACACATGTCCATCCCCGAGATATGCCCTACCAATAGGATCTGACTTGACTTAAGGAAAAGGTGCTTACGAGACGCTACTGGGAAAACATTAGCTACAGGCGGCCCGGCCAGAGTTGGGAAGGATTGGGCGGCAAGCACACAGTCGATGAAGTAGAGATCCGGCCTAGGGTTACCCTGCACTTGCAAGACGGATCGAAGGAGGAAGCCGAGACGTCAGGTTAAGATTCCAGCGGAGATGAAGACCATCAGACACGGATTCTGAGGATTCGGGACACAGTCCAAGAGAGAGATGGAGTCATCTGGTTGAAACACGACTTGGGAGACATTTCTTGATGAGCAGCTCTACAGGTGTACGAAAAACACTTTTTAAAGACTATTAAGCGCTGGAAGAACACTTCAGGCAGGTCATCGATAGTTGACGACGGTGGACCTGTAGGGGAGCACTTTACTTTAAGGCGTGCCCCAGCATTACCAGCATCTAGTCTTTAGACAAGCAATTATTGGAGCCGGCGTATGAGGCGCAAAAGGACAGATGGCATTACCAAGAACCGGAGATAGTGCAACTTAACCTCGGCACGGACACGAAGGAGACGTCGAAGATGATCGCAGTCGGGGCCAACTGGGACAGCCGACTTAGCCCTCCGGCACACAGAGTCTTCAAGAAGTACACTGACAAATTCAGTCATTCTTAAATAGCCGAAAACATAAGCAGACTGATAAGCTCTTCAAGGGGGCCAGTTTGATTGGCGGGTACGGCAGACTATTTTGATACGGTACTTTTTTTTTTAAACAACTCACTTTCTGGAGCTATATGATTGTCTTAATATGAAGTAGCTCTCAGACTTGTTGGTCCAGACACCCGCATCATTGCAGAGTTTGAGCTTTATCAAACGGATGTGTCTTTCTGCAGCCGGATGTTGAGCTTGCTAGCTCCTTGCCAGCCCTTTCTGAAGTTTCCCAAGCTCCGTGGTGAATGGCTCATTCGGAAGGCAGTGGTAAAGGCCTTTCTTCAATCTTTAGGCACATAGACCGCGCATTGGTCCCCCCTATCGCCCCTGGGCGGCACCACGATTACCGTAATTCTTAATGAAATAAGGTCTCTCATTAAATTAAGAAGGCTCCGCGTGTACTGGCAAGTTATCAATCCGTTTTGTAAGTCCACAAGATCGTTTCTTGTGTTTATAGAAGCAGCTGCCCCTGGAATCCACTTGATATTCAGATCACGATCTATAGACGAAAAACGGATCCCCCGGAACTCATGCGCTTGGAATCTGCCACTGTAGTCTGTACCCATAAGTACGAGAGCAAGCACTCCCGTCTCGACGCCGAGGTATTGACGGTGATTTTCAAATATTGCAAAACTGAAAATGTATTACAATGGAATGCAATAAAAAAAATTCTTTCACATAGCCAACGCCAACTAGAAAACTCAAAAGCTTGTCAATTCTTGGTGTAATACTCACTCGTAAATGATTGGTGTCAGAATTTATCACTGATCAGGTGTGATCAGTCTCATCCGTGTAAGAATTAGGAATTTTTCTTCCAACTCGTCCCAGAATGGGCGTTATGGCAAAGAACAAGAAGAAAACAAAAGAAGGAATTTGTCCAATAGTAACAAATGGTGCTTCCACAGGTTGACATCCGATCCAACCTAGTAGTAAGCGATCCGCCAAAAGCAACCAAAATATTCCTTGGTGAATCGGGCGAAAACTGGAACTACGTACATACATACTTTTTAAAAAAGGTAAAGCCAACAGACATATAAAAACTGGTGCTATTGCGGCTACACCTCCCGATTTGTCAGGTATACTACGAAGAATGGCATAGATCGGTAGGAAATACCATTCCGGCACAATATGAGGCGGGGTGGGCATCGGATTAGCAGGTATATAATTGTCGGGATGCCCCAAAACATTAGGAGCATAAAAAATCCAAATGGAAAAAAAGATAGCAAAAGCTACCCAACCTACTAGATCCTTTACATAAAAATAAGGGTAAGAAGCAATTTTATCCATCTCTGAATGTACACCCAATGGATTATTTGATCCATATTGATGCAATGCGGCCAGATGAAGAAGACTGGCGCCTACTAAAATAAAAGGGAGTAAATGATGAAGACTAAAAAAACGATTTAAGGTGGCATTGTCCACGGAGAAACCACCCCAAAGCCAAGTCACTATAGTATCTCCTACTACAGGTATAGCGCTAGCTAAGCTTGTAATTACTGTAGCTCCCCAAAAGCTCATCTGACCCCAAGGTAGTACGTATCCAGTAAAAGCTGTCACAATCATTAATAAGAAGATTACAACTCCGAGACACCGAACTAATTCCCTAGGACTGCTATAACTCCCATGATATAGACCACGAAAAATATGAAGGTGAACCACAATGAGAAACATACTTGCCCCATTAGCATGCATATAACGGAGCAACCAGCCCCCTTCAACATCTCTCATAACGTGTTCTACGCTGTTGAAAGCTAGATCCACATGAGGTGTATAATGCATAGCTAAAAAAACGCCAGTCACTATCTGAATGACTAAACAAATACCAGCTAACGAACCGAACCCCCACCAATAACTAAGATTGCTCGGGGTTGGATAATCTATCAAATGCTGATTAAGTGTGGAAGATATAGGTTGTTTAAGAAGAGAGAATCGTTGGTTCCTTATAGTCATTTCTCTTTTCTATCGTGACAACTCTTGTTCCCTCACCCTTTTAGCGTTCTGGGGCCCTACTATATATAAGTATATATAGTAGTCTATAAGTGCCCTTTCTTCCACCTCCGAAGGATGGAGAGAGTATACAGCGAAAGAAGCGTCGAAGGAGTCATCCTGGGTTACTGAAGAGTCGTCCGACTGCTCGGTGACCGAATCAGAGAGGTTTTGACCGCTTTCTCTTCTCTCCAGCACTCCTGGACTGATCATCTTGCTGCAACAAAGCAAGCTTAGGAATGAATCTAATGGAAATTTAGGTCTCTGTCCGCTTTCCAGATAAGATTCTTCTTTCCTCTTCAGTGAAAGAGGGCAAAGGTGTGTGAGAGAAAGAATTCTAAAAGGAGAGAAGATTTCGTCCACCAAGCGGTACAGAGTGCGACCCCTAAGCAATTGGAGGTTCTCGCTCATCTCTTGAGGGTCCATATCATCTGAAAACTTTTCCTGTTCCATTAGCATAGTGAAATTTGAATAGGATGACTCAGCGTCAGGAAAAGTAAGCCCCCCCTTGCCTTGATTGAATTTGGCTTTGCTGCGCCCTGAATCAATCAAAAAAAAAGCTTATTGATTCATTTCATTTGGGCGAGAGGAAGGCTGTAAGTCACCTGGGCTACGGATTTGTCGGTTGGTTGATTCTCGAAATCACCTCTTGAAAAAAAAAGGCCCTCGGGGTTTTCATTAAAGGAGTTCCGGCTTGCTTCGCATAGGCTACACAAGCCAGGGAAAAGAGGGGTGGGGCTTTGTTCTGGGGGGCCGCCTTGCGCAGCTTTGGAAAGGAGAGAATTTAAGAAAGTCACTCTTTCCAACTCCTTAGAAGTAGGTTTTAGAAAGTCAATTTGATATTAGCGTTGGTTTTTCCAACGAAACTAAGCACTTTTTTGTCTTTATCATTCGGAAGGCTCAGTCCCACACTCTGACTTCAATGATGGGAACAACCTCCGCACTCCGGCGCTCCAATGAACAACAGTTCTCCGCCTTACTATATTTTCTTTTTAGAATAGTGGTCGATCTTTCGGGAGTTACATTCGTAACTTAATCT